AATAAGGGCAATTAGTCATTATGAAAAATGAATAAATTTCAACTTTATAACTATGATTCATAATAGAATAATATAATTAGAACTCATTATAATGGCGGTGACCCTTTTCTTTTTTTTTTTTAGAACTATTAAGCTCTATTCTCCGCAGAAAACGAAGACTAAGACTTGAGTTTAGTAAAAAAGCCCTTTATCGGATTTGAACCGATGACTTACGCCTTACCATGGCGTTACTCTACCACTGAGTTAAAAGGGCCTGTTTATTCAATTTATCAATTAGATATTTTCCATTATGAGTCTACTGCATATATTTATATATACATATATAGATCTAATATAATCGTATAATCGACATATACATATTTACATATACGCATAGGAGCTCATTCAGGAACAATAAAATTGATTTAACTAGTCTAATATAAGTAGGTAAAATTCTTATTTTTTATTCTTTTTTGAGAAAGAAATGCAGTGAATTGTTTCAAGACCGACCTACTTGCTTTGTTCACTTTTAATGGCCCATCAGAAAAAGATGCACTTGATTGATACCCTGTACCAACCCGACATCGGCAAGAGTTAAGATATTTTCTTAAATCATGTGATGAGGGGATTCGTACCCCGAGCCAAATCCCATTTTTATAAAAAAAAAATGTCTAGCGTTTTTGAATTTTTTGTTTTAGTATGAGATAGTGATAGGCATATCTTAGCTCAATGATGAACGAAGCAATGAGTTAAAATTGAATGAATAAAATAAATTCAATATTAATAAATGAGATTTTACCCCTTTTTAGGGATGGAGGGGGTGGTACATTCATTAACCATCAAATCCATTTTTCATTCTATTAAATCATAACTCTATATAAACTATAACTATAAAACTAGACTATTATATAATATATAATAGTAATATAGAATAATAATTCTAATAAAAAATAATATGTATAATAAAATAATATGTATAATAATATAGACAATAGATATGTATATTATGTATATTATTATGTGTATTTTATTTATATATTTATTTTTATTCTATTTTATATTCAAAGTAGAAAAGAGAATATGTATAAAAAAAGAAAAGACTCTTTTGATCTAATCTAGTTATATATATTTAGGATCTAGTTATATCTAATTATATAATATATTCTAATTATATTGACAATTCCAAAAAACTGATCATACTATCAGCATAGTATGCTGATGGTCGGGCGGATATGCCCCCATCGTCTAGCGGTTCAGGACATCTCTCTTTCAAGGAGGCAGCGGGGATTCGACTTCCCCTGGGGGTAGGGTACTACGAAAGGAAGTTGATCATGGATTATCACTAAGCCTAGAATTAATTCTTCCTGGGTCGATGCCCGAGCGGTTAATGGGGGCGGACTGTAAATTCGTTGGCGATATGTCTACGCTGGTTCAAATCCAGCTCGGCCCAATAATTCGCCGCTCCATGAGTATGATCTAATTTGTCCTCCAGAAATAGAAATGCCCGATCCGTAGAAATAAAGATCAAGAGTTAGATCTATCCATATTTTTTTCTCATTAATAAAAATTCATTTTTTGCAATAAAAAAACCACCGGTTACTATCCATTTTACTCTCGCTATAGTCCATATCTATGTGGATATTATCTCAGTATATAATATAATTTTTGTCTCTGTTACAACACGACGAATATAATGTTCTTATGAAACCATTATGCCATACACCTCGTTGGGATTGTAGTTCAATCGGTCAGAGCACCGCCCTGTCAAGGCGGAAGCTGCGGGTTCGAGCCCCGTCAGTCCCGAACTAGGATCCGATGAATTGAAAAATTCATCTCCCCTTTTTACAGAAAAAGGGGGACAGAGAGCAAGATATAATCCCAATGGGGATCCTTTTTTCTTTTGTTTTTCGTTTCACATTTCTATTTATCATAAGACAAATACGGGAATTTCCATTTATTCCACTAGTATCGATGCAGAATAGTACCGATTTCTAAGGGAGAGACATATCTAGATTGAGTGGTACGATCGGTGATATTACTGTATTCAGTATTTTAAGAGATACCATATTCGTTTGACTTTTTTTTTTATTTTTGACTGTTCTTGAACAATGAAATGGGGTAGAGTGCCCATATTTTGACTAGGAGTACATAAACAAATTGTATTCCTTTGTTGTACAATACATAATGAACTTAACATAATTACCTCGACAGAACAGAGCACTTTTTTTTTGAATTGCACTCTTTTCCAGCTCCGACTTGTGTATCCGCAATTACTAATTCAAAAAAAATCTATCTCAGTCAAATTGCATGCTGAATTTTTTATGTATGCGTTCTCCCCCAATCCAAGAAAGAGAAGAGAATATTAATTATAAGAATTATATAATTCTAACTTTTTTAAATTCATTTTAATAAAATAAAAGACCAAACAACATACCCTTTTTTAGTAAATCTGTTGGAATATTAGATCTTTTAATCCGTCCTTTTCCCATCTCACTTCTACTCTACTGTTTGGGTCTAGGTATGACCTATTGAATACCGGTCATATGATACCTCATCAGATATTTAATTGTATGTATTAAGTAAGTATAAGGAAGAGGGCAGGTTATAGAAAAGAAAGAGTGTAAAAGGATGAAAAATTCACTAGAATTATATATTGGAATTGGATTCGGAATTCCATTTTTGGTTTAGTATGGATAAAGGATCTTCCTATGTTATACTATTCAATTCTCGACAATTAATCGATTTGATAGATTATATATATTGTTATTCATAATATTCTATTGATCCATTCGGTATCATCAGGATACAATTCACCCAATTGAATTGACAGGAGTCAATTTTATCATCTCTATGGGATTAGATCCCGAGTTATTGCGAAGCAAAAAAAAATGAGATTATGGAAGTCAATATTCTCGCATTTATTGCTACTGCACTGTTCATTCTAGTTCCTACCGCTTTTTTACTTATCATCTACGTAAAAACAGTTAGTCAAAATGATTAATTTTAATGAAACTTAAATTATAAGTTCTTGTCAATAATTGAAGAAATGAAAGGAAGGGACTTAAACTCCAAGTCTGAAATTAAATGAAATCATTGGGCTGGAATCAGAAGTGTCTGAGATCTGAGATAGTGTGGGGAAAGAACTATACTCTAATATATAGAGTTCTTTCTACACACTATCTAATATTGTATACAGATATAAAATAGGCTTTACTTTATATAATAGAGATAAATTGACAATAAGATAGTACCTCTAGAGTCCACTCCTCCCCCATACTACGAGTGAAAGGGAAAATGTAAAGACTACCATTAAAGCAGCCCAAGCGAGACTTACTATATCCATGTAAATTATGTCTCCTATCTCTATCAAGGAATGATTCCACTATGATTATTGATCAATAATCATAGTGGAATCAACGGCACAGAGTCAAAATAGGATTCTGAGTTAAAGCGATTGATGAACCAATCCAATGAAGCTAATCGTAACAAATTCTATATTCTTGGATTTTCGGTAGAAGCAGGAAGCATTAAGCACAAATACGATACATACACCTTTTCTTTGAAAATATCAATATCAAAGGAGTCCTTCTAATGGAAAAGATGTAGGAATAGTAAGACCTATTGTTTCTTTTGTTACCTTTTTTATAAGCAAAATACATAAAAAAATCTATATACATCAAGCTAGATAACTATCTATCGAGTCCCTTCCTATTTATTTGATTCATCAATTGAATCAAATAAACGGCCGAACCAATCATGAAATTAGTATTAATAAGTGAAATTCAAAAGTGAAGGTTGCTTCACTCCATCCTATTGGATTGGTACGGCGGGGCCACACCCAAAATCCAGATGCTGAGAAAAAAATTGACAGTCTTTTCTAGAACCTACGGATTCTAAAAATAAAGTATCGACAGTCCTAGTTCTAGTTCTCTTTGCGTCTGCTTCTGCGAAGCAAGAATTAGTCAAGTTAGATCAGCAGAATAAGAAATCCTAATTTGTTGATCAATCAGGCGACACCCAGATTTGAACTGGGGATAAAGGATTTGCAGTCCCCCGCCTTACCACTTGGCCATGCCGCCAAATCCGATCCAAAATATAGAGAAAAATATTATCTATACTCTATTACTATGTACTAATTTAGTAATTCTCTTTTTTTTAATCTTGAATCCCATTGTACTTATCCAAACATGAATCCTTATTTTTTATTGGATTAGGTTTCGATTATTCTCTTTGACTGGATCGTATCTCAAAACATACCATACACTGCTTAAAAACTTCCCTTCCTTTTTTTTATTGAAATGATAAAGAAAAAAAGGGGAGGATTTCCTTTACTTTCAATCTCAATTTGAAATTATAACACCATATATGTGTATATGTAAACCCTAGAACAGAAATTGTTACACAGAACAGATACCCAGTTCAGTCTCTCTCTTATCTTATGCACATATCCCTCCCTATAGAAAATCAGCGTGTTTTAATTTTTAATTCTATTTTTATGTTGAATTCTATAATATATATATAGAATAGGAAAGTGGATTGAATCCTGAATCCATTTATTTATTTTTTAGTACCCCGTCTGATCATAATATCATAATAATAGACAGAAATTGGATCAATTTTGATATTCTATACAAGACTAATGTAAGTAGCAGAATCTTTTTTTCAGGAATGTTTTATTAATTGATTTCCATTTGTACCTGTCGCAAATTTGAACTTGCGTCGAAAATACTCTTCATTCTTACGTCCCGTCTCCGTTCATACATACGTATGAAATAGAGATATAGAGTTGGTTAAAATTTCATGTGATTCAGTAAACAGAATATACATTCCATCATTGCTAGATCGATCCATATGGTGAGTTCGATGAAGAATGAGCCAATAATGGAATTTTTTCAACAAAGAGGAAACTTAAGGTTAAGATGCTCCGTAAGGGAAATGAGGGAATGTCCACAATACCTGGATTTAATCAGATACAATTTGAGGGATTTTGTAGGTTCATTAATCAGGGCTTGACGGAAGAA